GAAATTTTTTTCTAGAATGCCCAATATCTGTTTTACATCTTCTAGGCGAAAATGCTCAATTTTCATAAGATCTTCTTGACTCTTATTCATAAGGTCCAATAATGTATATATATTGGACCTTATGAGGCAATTATAAACTCTGGGAGACAATTCGAATTGATCAATAAAAATAGATTTCAATGCTATTTTGTTTTTTCCGACTTTATCTAATTTATTGTGAAAAGTAAAGGGGGATAAAGGAACCATATGTTGGTTGTCCTCTAAAAGTAAGTTTTCTTCTTCCTTATATAAAAAGGGAATAAATAAATCAATCAAATTCCGGGAGGCTTCATGAAGTGCTTCTTTCGGAGTTAAACTGCCATTTGTCCATATTTCGAGAAAGAGTATCTCTTGTTTTTCATTCCCATTTCCATAGGAATGAATACTATGATTCACGTTTCGAACAGGCATGAATACAGCATCTACAGGATAACTTCCATCTTGAAAGTTATGTGGCATCTTTATAAGATATCCACGATTTCTTTCAATTTCTAATCCAATACGTAAATTTATTGGTTCTGTCAAGCTAGCTATATGTTGTGTATTGTCGACAATTTCTACATAAGGTGGTAAGATGATATCTCGAGCAGTTACATATCCAGGACCTCTAACACAAATAGACGCGTCACAAGTTCCATATAGATTACTTCTCAATACAATTTCTTTCAAATTCATTATAATTTCGTGGGCCGATTCTTGAATACCCGTTATAGTAGAATATTCGTGGGAGACGTTCTCAGATTTTACACGTGTGATACATGTTCCTTCTATTTCTCCAAGCAAAGCTCTTCGCATCGCAATGCCTATTGTGTCGGCTTGTCCTTTCATAAGTGGAGACAGAATAAATCGACCATAATAAAGGCGTTTACTGTCTGTTCTTGATTCAACACACTTCCACTGTAGTGTCCGAGTAGATACTGTTACTTTCTCTCGAACCATAGTAATAATATTTTTTTTGATTGAATTATTTATTTCTCTTGTTTCTCTTGAAATTTCTTCACTGTTTATTTCTATACACGTCTTTTTTTCGGAGGTCTACAGCCATTATGTGGCATAGGGGTTACATCCCGTACAAAAGTTAATAGTATACCACTTCTACGAATAGCTCGTAATGCGGCGTCTCTTCCGAGACCGGGACCTTTTATCATGACTTCTGCTCGTTGCATACCTTGATCTACTACTGTACGAATAGCAACTGATGCTGCAGTTTGAGCGGCAAAGGGTGTCCCTCTTCTTGTACCCTTGAATCCACAAGTACCGGCCGAGGACCAGGAAACCACCCGACCTCGTACATCTGTAACTGTAACAATGGTATTATTGAAACTTGCTTGAACATGAATAACTCCCTTTGGTATTTTACGTGCACTTTTACGTGCACCAATACGTACATTTCTACGTAAACCAGTTCTCGGTATACCTTTTGCCATATTGTATCATCTCATAAATATGAGTCAGAAATATATGGATATATCCATTTCATGTCAAAACAGATTCTTTATTTGTATTTGTACGCTGAGCTCTTTAGTGAGTCTGATTATCCCTTTATCCTTGTCTTTGTTTATGTCTCGGATTGGCACAAATTACTCTAATGCGACCCCGTCTACGGATTAGTCGACATTTTTCACAAATTTTACGAACGGAAGCTCTTATTTTCATATTTGTCATTCCTTATCTTAATTCTGAATCTACTTCTCGATAGAAAATAGGTTTCTTGGAATTTTTTATCTTGAATCGTATTGAATAAAAATCACCTAATCCTTCAAATCTTTGTTTCGGAGTCGATAAATTATACGTCCTCTGGTTGAATCATAACGACTTACTTCAATTTTGACTTTATCTCCGGGAAGTATCCGTATAAAACTACGCCGGATCTTTCCCGAAACATAACCTAGAATCAGATCCTCATTATCTAAACGAACCCGGAACATGCCATTGGGAAGCGATTCAGTAATTAAACCTTCATGAATCCATTTTTGTTCTTTCATTCCAGGTAAAGCCCCCTTGAGGTATCAACTAATGGAGGAGAAACGATATTAGACAACTCACCCCCTTATCTTTTTTTTTTTTACAAATAGGAAGAGGTTTCGGATTTCATTTGGATATTAAATGGATTACCATATATAACATAAAATTTCTCCGCCGATTCCTTCTAGTCGAGCCTCCCGATCTGTCATTATACCCCGAGAAGTAGAAAGAATTACAATCCCTATCCCACCTAAAATTCTAGGAATTCGTTGAGAGTTAGAATAAATTCGTAGACCGGGTCGGCTGATCCGTTTTAAATTTAACAAATTCCTATAGGGTCTTTTCCTATTCCTGCTATGTCGCAGGGTTAAAACTAAAAATTTTTGGTTTTTTTCTCGATGTTTTCTGACGTTTTCGATAAAACCTTCTCGGAAAAGTATTTTAACAATATTTTCGGTAATATTAGTAGATGCTATGCGAACAACTCTTTTTCTATCCATATCAGCATTTCGTATAGAGGTTATTATCTCAGCAATAGTGTCTCTACCCATGATGAACTCAAACTTTTGGTGTCTCAAAATTGGATATAATTAACATGTTTTTTTATTGGTTTATGAATATAAAATTTTTAAGGTATATACGCGAAACACAAGCTACGAATTAATCTAGTTCTTAAACTATTTCTTTTCAAATACCCCAAAAATATCAGATCTCTTTTTATTTTATAATACTTCTATAATACTTCGGGAGCTAATGAAACTATTTTAGTAAAATTTAATTGTCTCAATTCGCGGGGGATTGCCCCAAAAATGCGAGTTCCTTTTGGGTTTCCTTCTTGATCAATTACAACTGCAGCATTGTCATCATATCGTATTATCATACCGCTGTCACGTTTAAGTTCTTTACAGGTACGAACAATTACAGCTCTGACTACTTCTGATTTTTCTAGGGGCATATTTGGTACTGCTTCTTTGATCACAGCAACAATAACGTCACCAATATGAGCATATCGGCGATTACTAGCTCCTATGATTCGAATACACATCAATTTTCGAGCCCCGCTGTTATCCGCTACATTTAAATAGGTCTGAGGTTGAATCATATAAATTTTTGAGTCTATTCTTCCAATGCAAAGGATGAAAAAAAATAAAAGAAATATTGTTTGTCTAAGTCTAAAAAAAGAAACCTGCGATTTTGTTTCATCCCCAAGACTCATTTCTGTCGGTTCTATATTTTTATCCCGAAATAATAAATTGAGTTCGTATAGGCATTTTGGATGCTGCTATTAAAATAGCCCTTTTAGCTATATTTTCGGTTACTCCACCCATTTCATATAGTATTCGCCCCGGTTTAACAACAGCTACCCAATATTCAGGGGATCCTTTCCCTGAGCCCATACGTGTTTCAGCAGGTCTTACTGTAACTGGTTTATCTGGAAAGAGCCGGACCCATATTTTTCCACCACGGCGTGCATTTCGTGTCATTGCTCGGCGACCTGCTTCGATTTGTCTCGATGTGATCCAAGCGGGTTCAAGTGCTTGAAGAGCATATTTACCGAAACAAATATGATTACCTCGATAAGATATTCCCTTCATTCTTCCTCTATGTTGTTTACGGAATTTAGTTCTTTTGGGGTTATAGTTGATGGTTGTTTCGGAATTTCATCTCTACTACAGAGCTGGACGTGAGAGTTTCTTCTCATCCAGCTCCTCGCGAATAAAAGGATTCAAAATTGAATTTCAATTAATTTGAATAGCTATTAGAACATTTTTAGAAAAGATTTTATTTTTTTCTAACGTCCTAATAAATCTTTATTGTCTTTTGTCCTTTATCCGAGTTTACCAATTCAAAAAAAGAAAGTTTTCGCGGGCGAATATTGACTCTTGCAATCTCTATTTCAGTCCTAGCACTTGTTCGTCACTTTTCCGAATAGATGAATTAATTTCCGGTTCATTTCGCCATCCTAACTAGTGAATTATTAAGATTCATTTGTTTAATAAAATCTTTTGCATTCACAGGTTCCTTCGTTTCCACCACTTCGTACTAAATGATTAGGTCAGAATTCTACAACGGAGCTCATAATCCAATTTATTCTTGAGTCAACCTTCTTAGTCTTTATTGACTCGAAGCTCTTGAGTTTTTTCTTCTCTTCTATCAGAAATTCCTTGAAAATTTCATTATGTATGAATCAATTAGTATTGATGCTTTATTACATTGTCTTTTATGAGATAACCCACAGACCTTCCATATTAGAATTCTATATCATTGATATTCTTTTTCTCTCTTTCTCTCATCCTTCCATTTATCCACACCTTTCTTCTGTAATTTTGCTTTAAAAAAGTTTAATTATTTCAGTTGCTACAAAGATATGACTTATTTAACATATCTTGACTGGTTCTTTAGATCCAGATAATATGAAGTGATGAATTGGTTTTCATACTATCGGGTCGGTCTTTTGTAACCCTAACCCTAAAAAAAAACCAACGAGTCACACACTAAGCATAGCAATTATATCAAAAGGTCAATTGAATTTTTATTCAACCCTATAGAATTAAGAATTAGTTTGATTGGTAGGAAAAAGAATGAACGAGTTTCTCCCTTTTTCCTTCTATCAATAGATAGAAGGAAAAAACAATGAAAGTTTTCTTATTCCTCTTCCTTGTCTATAAAAATCCAAATTTTGATGCCCAAAACCCCATAGATAGTCCGAACTGTATAGGAACAATAATTTATTTTAGCTCGAATGGTTTGTAGGGGAACCCTGCCCTCTCTGATCCATTCGACACGGGCAATTTCTTTTCCGTCGATACGCCCTGCAATTTGTACTTGAATTCCTTTTGTATCCGCTTGTTCAGTTAATTCAATAGCCTTTTTCATTGCTTTTCGAAATGAAACTCTATTTTTTAATTGTCCGGCTATAAATTCTGCAAGAATATTAGGGTTCCCGTAAGGTTTTGCAATTCTTGTGATAGCAATGTTAAGTTTTCGATTCACAT